AACATTAGCCCCGCTGAGTTCATAATGACAATATTTCGACCTTTAATTCCACGGATTCTGGATGATTTTCATAATGCACATAAAATAAAGGAGGAGCCGTATGAGGTGAAAATCTCACGTACGGTTTTGGAACGGAGAATTTTTTGAATTGAATGACGACCGTAACGAATGTCGGCTCAATCCGAAGGCAATTATGCGGAAGCGTTACAGAATTATTATGAAGCTATGCGACTAGAAATTGATCCCTATGATCGAAGCTATATACTCTATAACATAGGCCTTATCCACACAAGTAACGGAGAACATACGAAAGCTTTAGAATACTATTTTCGGGCACTAGAACGAAACCCGTTCTTACCACAAGCTTTTAATAATATGGCTGTGATCTGTCATTACGTGCGACTATCTCCACTATAGAAAGAAAAAAAAAAGGAAAGGGCAAATACGACAATAAAGACTCAAAAAAGCAGGATTTCTACATATTGCATCGTCCAAAAAACGATTTTTATCAGCTGTAGCAAAGAAAGAAACTTCGAAATATGAAGAAATATATATGCCTAAATATTTTTTTCTATGGATAAAAGATCTAATTGATAGCGGAAGCACCGTAAAGATCAATTTACAAGGTTTGGGCGATACAATAAGAACTGCTTATTTATCTCATTTTATGAGATAAAAATTAGGAATCAACTTATGTAATAGAGCCGATCCCCTAAGGTATTGAGCAGCGGTGTAGCATCAGATCCCAAGGAGAGTAAGTCTTTGTTTTATGAGGAAGAAGTCTTTTTCAAGGATTCTATATTAATTTCTATATGATATGAAAGCGAGATAGTTACTTTTCAGAAAATTCTAATGAGGGTTTCAAAATGCCTATACTTTTTTTCTGAAGGTAGGAGAAAAGATAAAACTGATTATTAATTGAATCAAAAGTCAAGTTTGAAACTCATGTAATTAACTTCTTTTGGTTTTGTTGGTTAACGTTAACTTGAGAAAAATCAAATAGATCTATGAGAAATCCCATTCAGTTAGATATAGATATATATTAGGGCTCGGGTAGACGCCAAAAGAATTGACTGCCGAGCCGTATGAGTTAGAAAACTCTCAAGTACGGTTCCAAGGAAAGGAATTGACCGCCTATTCCGACCGTGGAGAACAGGCCATTCGACAGGGGGATTCTGAAATTGCGGAGGCTTGGTTTGATCAAGCCGCTGAATATTGGAAACGGGCTATAGTGCTTACTCCTGGGAATTATATTGAAGCGCAGAATTGGTTAAAGATCACGAAGCGGTTCGAATAAGAACTCTCTTTTTTTATTCTCATCAATTACATTATCGCTTTGTTTATTTTCATTTTTATGAAATTTTCTTTATATTATTTTATATTATATATTTATATAAATAAATAGAAATTCTATAATATATATTAATATCAAATATTAATATATATTCAAATTTTTGAATTTGTTTGAATATTAATTCTTTGTATTCTTTGCTTTTGTTGGCCCCGTCGGTCAAATAAAAAGGATCGTTTCTATGGGAAGAACCAATCAAAGAATTTTTCATTATATCTTTTTCGAAAATCGTTCTATTTCATTGGTATTTCGTAGGTATAAATGTTACACGGATATACCACGGATATAGCATAGAAAAGAAGACTTTTTTTTTATGATATTCTTTTCTTTCGATTCAAACTAATAAAAAAAACTCTTGAATGACTAAAAAAAAATATTGATACTAGTAATGACTACTTACGTGATTTGGAATAGAGTCATATTTGTTCTATTTCTTTTCTATGTATTCTATGTAAGAAAAAAAGAACTTAACTCTATCTAGGAACTTCTAATTGAGATATGAATACCCCGCGTTGCAAAAAAAATTCTTGCGCCAATGTAAAGTCTGAAAAGAGTTTTATAAGATAAAAAGGGTCCGTTGAGCGCCCCCTAGGTATGTCATAATAGATCCGAACACTTGCCCCGGATCGACTTCCAGATCATAATTGCTCTAGTAAATAACTAACAAAAATAGATAGATGAGAGATCGAAGAGAACGAAAAACTAATTAGATTAAAAGTGTCTCTCATAGGTTCACTAATTACTTGACTGTTGGCAGGTCTCTTTGTATGTGTTGTCCGGAAAGAGGAGGACTCAATGATTATTCGTTCGCCGGAACCAGAAGTCAAAATTTTGGTAGATAGGGATCCCGTAAAAACTTCTTTCGAGGAATGGGCTAGACCGGGTCATTTCTCAAGAACAATAGCTAAAGGACCCGATACTACCACTTGGATCTGGAACCTACATGCCGATGCTCACGATTTTGATAGCCATACCAGTGATTTGGAGGAGATCTCTCGAAAAATATTTAGTGCCCACTTCGGCCAACTCTCCATCATCTTTCTTTGGCTGAGCGGCATGTATTTCCACGGTGCTCGTTTTTCCAATTATGAAGCATGGCTAAGTGATCCTACTCACATTGGACCCAGTGCTCAGGTGGTTTGGCCAATA